GTTGCAAAATACTGGAATTTTCTTCATACCATTCCAATTCTTTGAATTGAAACAAATTAGAATTCTCAATTCTCTACGACGTCTAGATGAGAAAATATTTTCAGGAACAAGCAAATCATAATGATTTTTGTCTCTATTTTGAGTTATCGTTTGGTGTTTTGGAATGGATTCATCAAAATGATTCTTACCAAGATATCTTTTTTCTCGGTATCTTTGATTCATTTTGTCTTTACTCTTATGAATCAATGAAATACCTATGGTTTGATACATAATAAATTGTCCATCATTTTTTACAGACAGACGAAGCGGTTCGATAATCAATATCCCCCTTTTCATCAATTCTGTAAGAGTTAAATTCTTTTGAATCAGCATTATATCCAGACTCATTTCTCTCCTTTGAATAGAGGATATAGCAATTTCTCTTGGATTTATCAGTCTAAGCAGAAGACAATATACCTTAATATTATTGATCATTCTTTGATTCAAAGCATCATCCCATCTCAATTGAAAAAGTAAATACCTTTTCAGAAAGAAATTGAGTTCTGCTTCCGTGTTGCTCTTGTATTGTTTTTTCTTTTTACGTTTTTTCATATCTGATCCAGGATAATCTTCTTCAATATCTTTTTGTTGGTTTGAAAGAAGGGGTCCAAGATCTCCTTGGGTTTGTGCATCTGATCCAAGATTTCCTTGGCCTGCGGGTTCTTTTTCTTCTTGATTTCGATTCTTTAACTTTAATCCAAAAGATTTTTTTTCATTCGATGGAATAAAAAGATCCTTTTGTTGCTTTCCAGTGATGTTTTGATTTTCACTAAGATTTTCATTTAAATTTAAAAGAAGTAATTTGCTTGGTATAGTCCATGGTTTCATTTTATAGGCATTATAAAGTAGCCCCAATTCTGGGAAGAACCAAAATTCCAGATTCGATATGGGACGATTTAGTATTTCTTCATTCATTCCCATCCAATCAAAAACAAATCTTTTTTGATTGGGTGGATTGATTTCTTTATTTTGATGAATCGTAAGATAAAAAAGACCTATCTTATCAATTTTCTCAATTATTTGATAATTATTAATGGTGGTTTTAGTATTTTTATTATTGTTGGTATCGAGCTCGATCCATGCTTCAATATCGACTTTTTTTCTAAGACAAAAATTGAGAATTTTCCAATCAAAATATTTTCTATCCAGATTTTTATCCATATACATAATATCACCCTCTCCTAGATAATTATTAATAGGGGTACCTCCGAGCATATCAAATAATTGGTGTTTATGTGTGTTGTAATTATAAGAAATTTCTTGGTTCTTATTTCCTTGTAATGGTGATCCATAAATATATGAGGTCCTCTTATTTTCATAATTAATAGATTTATATGATAAAAGATCATATTTATAGTATTTTTGAAAATTATCTTTTTGATTTGGTAATGAATATACTCCATAATAAGTTTGTTTGTTGTAATGTATTAATTGGCCTTTTTCATATGAATCCCGTTTGTTTAAACCCTTATTATTATTTTTATTATTTTGAGCCATACGACGTTGCTTGACTCTATTTCGCCATTTTGGTGGTATTAATCTAGACCATCTAATCTGAGATAAATTGTACTGATAATGACCTCTTAACCAATTTTTCCATTGATTCATTCCATAATTCCGAAGTTTCTTATGATTTAATTCGGAATGAAATATGCCTTGTGTTCCAAAAAAATTCTTTATTCCAGTCTTAAGAAAAAAAGATGTTCCGTGATATTGCAGAACAGATCTTAACTTATACAAGTTAATAATTTGTGTTTGTGATAATTTGTAAAATACATATGCTTGTGACAAGGAGGATAAGTCACAAAAAATCGGTGAATTTTTATTATTACTAATATTATAAAGTGCCTTTTTTATATTGGAAATAAAGTAAATTTTCTTTTGATTTGTTTTCTCAATTCTTTCGTGACTTATTTCAGTATTGTAAATGTATTTATCAATAATTTTGTTTGTTGATTCAAGAAAAAGTTGGGTATTGATTCTGAGAATATTAATGATAGATAGAAAGATATCTATGTATATCTTTTCAATGAAAAATTTTATAAAATAATGTAATTTACGGATTAATCGAACATTTCTTCTTTTTAATATTTGCCAAATATTTTTTGGTGATTCTAATTTTTGAACATTATAACTTCTTTTGTTAGGACTAATATTTTTTACTGGAGTTGTTTTTTTTTTTTCTTTTTTAATTCTTTCTATTTGAGTTCGGATTGTGCTTGTTCTATCAGTTAGATCTTTCATTTTTTTTTCTGTTAGTGAATAATTTGTCCAATTCGTAGATCGAATTTGACTAAATGATTCATGAATTATCTGATTATTGATTATAGAATCTTTTTCTTTTTTAGTTTCCTTCGATTCATCTACTTCTCTTGATCTAAATAATAGAATTGGATTAACTTTTGAAAGTTCTTTGTTTATTTTTTTTATAAATAGAACGCTTTTTATAATCCATTTTTTT